CTTTATATATCCTGTAGTTTCCCTGAATTAAGTGAAGTATCACAAATCTTTCAACCCATCCTGTATATTGTCTTTTTCGTTCCGCGTTGGAATAGAACCTTCATTTATTACTTGTTATTAGTTAGTTATTAGATGCGATTTTACGAAAAAATTCTTTATAGGCGAGAACAAATATTTTTTTGTTCGACGCGAAGACATAGGAAAAACCACCTTAATTATCATTATAAAAAAATTTCATTTAGAATGAAAGGGGATTTCATCATATTCATATATATAGTGAAGTCTTCCCCCCGGATTCCCACAAAAGAGAATCCTTTTTCACACTTCCTATTATTAGTGTAGTAGTGATTGAATTTCTATGCTTAGTCTGATAGGAAATAAGATATTCAAATAAAGGATCGAATGACTATTCATCTCATCTATTGTATTTTTATGCAAATAGGGGGCAAGAAAACTCTATGGAAAGATGGTGGTTTAATTCGATGGTGTTTAAGAAGGAGTTAAAGCGCAGGTATGGTATAAAGAAATCAATGCACAATCTTGGTCCTATTGAAAATACTAGTGAAAGTGAATATCCGAATAGAAAAGGTAGGGCAAAAGGGCGAAGTTAAGTAAGGGCTCCTCGGATAATCTATCAATAGAAGTCTCTTCACCACATGATGATACCCATGCTCGAAGGGGAACCTTCCAAGCAGGATTTGAGTTCTATAGCTATACAACTCTATGGAATCGGCGTGCAAGAGCGTACTGCAGAACTATGACCCATACAGTGGAAGCTCTGGTCCCACTAATTTACCTAAGCAGGTCTCCTTAAGTTAAGTAAGTGCATGTCCTTTCTTTTTGAAGGTTGGGGAAATCAAGAAGCCAGCACTAGAACGAGTTCAGCCGCTTTACCATCGGGATAGTCTTCGGTTGACGACTTCATTTACGAGGAATTAACGGAAGAAGCGGATCGCAACTCAATAGTTTAACAGGAGCCTGTTCTAGTCTTGCCAGACTTCGAAAAGGTGCTCGAAGTCCACACAGATGCTTCCGACCTTAAAGTGAAAGTCAAATTGACGTAAGAAAAGAAGAAATTCATTCACAAATCTTGTGTTCTTCTGTGTAGCGTACGGTGTCTCGTGCCAAGTGAAAGGGCTTGCTCCAAACCATGAGATCCAAGATAGTGCCCGGTCATCATCATTCCACTCCCTTCTTGGTCTACTTCGGTTACAACTTGATCTACGGTGCGATCAGCGTGTCAAGTGCGAGATTGGCATCGAGGAATTGCGGTTGTCTATCTGATACTATCTATCTATCTAGTACGATCGATCAAGTCATTCAGTTACAATCTCTTCGCTAGATGTTTCTGGAGTTATTATAGCAGGTTGGTCTAGGTAGTTGATATTGCTCATGAGAAATTCGTTCTTTCCAGTTTCGTTTGTTCATCTTTCTTTTCTCCCATGCCTTTCTTGGTTGGACCAAGGCTAATTTTTGAGAAGTCTTTCTTTGGAAGAATTTCTCGCGGAACTCGTTTTTTCTCATCTCAATCAATCATGCCTCCACGTGATGAAAACAGTCTGAATAGTAATAGTACTCAAGCGTCTAGTACTGTAACAAGTCAGTCTCAATCAACGACGACTATTAACGATTCGAGTTTGACTGGCACTCAGGGTTCTTATAATGGGATTTTCGAAGATCATCCTGGTCTTAACCCTTCAAGTGAACGTATAGTAGAGCTTCAATCTGATATACACGCTAAATTAGGGGAGTTGATGATTAACAGGAGTCCCCAAGATGTTCTGGTTGCGGCCGAAGCTTTACATGGGGAAAGCGACAATATCCTTTTTATGGAGTCCCTTTTGAATGATTTGAACATAAACGGAGTACAAGGTGAAGCCTATACGGAAGCTCTGAATCTAGCGGGGCTGGTCCCCATCCCCAGCCCACTTGAGCAATTTGCCATTATCCCATTGATTCCTATGAAAATAGGAAACTTGTATTTCTCATTCACAAATCCTTCTTTGTTTATGCTACTCACTCTCAGTTTGGTCCTACTTTTTGTTCATTTTGTTACTAAAAAGGGAGGAGGAAACTCAGTACCAAATGCTTGGCAATCTTTGGTAGAGCTTATTTATGATTTCGTGCCGAACCTGGTAAACGAACAAATAGGTGGTCTTTCCGGAAATGTTAAACAAAAGTTTTTCCCTTGCATCTCGGTTACTTTTACTTTTTCGTTATTTCGTAATCTCCAGGGTATGATACCTTATAGCTTCACAGTTACAAGTCATTTTCTCATTACTTTGGGTCTCTCATTTTCTCTTTTTATTGGCATTACTATAGTGGGATTTCAAAAAAATGGGCTTCATTTTTTAAGCTTCTCATTACCCGCAGGAGTCCCACTGCCGTTAGCACCTTTTTTAGTACTCCTTGAGCTAATCCCTCATTGTTTTCGCGCATTAAGCTTAGGAATACGTTTATTTGCTAATATGATGGCCGGTCATAGTTCAGTAAAGATTTTAAGTGGGTCCGCTTGGACTATGCTATGTATGAATGATCTTTTCTATTTCATAGGGGATCCTGGTCCTTTATTTATAGTTCTTGCATTAACCGGTCTGGAATTAGGTGTAGCTATATCACAAGCTCATGTTTCTACGATCTCAATCTGTATTTACTTGAATGATGCTACAAATCTCCATCAAAGTGCTTATTTATTTATAATTGAATAAAAGCGAGGAATATTTTTTATTCCGAGTTTACGAGGTGAAAGAGCGATAACTTCCTCCGGATCGAAAAAAAAAGATGGGTCTGGTCAAAGTCTATCTTGTCTTTACCTTGGATACTCCAAGCCTTGGCTAACAAGAATTTCAGCTTTGCACATATCCGCGGGTTCTTCAATTTGCTTTCTCCCTCATAGAGGAAATAAGTACGGTAGTATACTCAGGTCATTTAGGCGAGTGGTTGTCTCTTCACGCGTAGCACAGTGCTATGAGTGGATCATAAGCACTGGGTACTGCGGAAGCCCGCCTGGACACTTTACCTTTGCAGCAATGCAACTGGTAGGTAGCATTCACTTATGTGGACTATAGTGTATAACCAGGATGAAAGGAAGCAACAAGTAGTGTACAATGTCTAACTTGTTCGACACTGTCCTACGTTTGAAGAGATTAACTTGGCAGAGGCTCGAGAGACCTCGGGTGCTGAGGTCAATCTGAAATAAGGTGATCTTAGTACTCACTGGCGGTTTCACGAAGGAGCTCTGTATTGCTGCATACTTGTTTTCTGGTTCTGTGGTCAAGCTGGGCCGAAAGTCAGGATGGTTGCTAGTTGCTTTGTATTTGAAACAGGCAGCTAGCAGTCTCCGTACGGCCTATGGTGGAGTTAAGGTTCCGCCCGCTTGACTTCGGTTCCCGATCTCTTTAACCAGGTCAGGATATCCGCGGATAATCCCTTTTTTTCATAGATTGAAAATTGGAAAGGGGGATGATGAGGCTGATCGTTTGGTGCGAATGTATCTGTCATTCTTTTCTTTGTATAAAGTTATTACTTTAGCAAAGTCTGTGAATGATGGGTTATTTTCATCGATAGTTGAAGCCCATCCCAAGCATGTAGCTCGTAGTATTCGAGAATATGCGGCCTCTCTTGGGGTCACATTTCCGGAACTTCTTCGACGTTATGTTCCTGATATTTCTAGCAGTCCTCTTCATGTGGGGATTGTTTGGGAACCTACCTGGATATATTAAACCTTCTCATGGCGCCGTTAAGCGGTGGATGAAAGGTTCCAGGGGTGGAAAGTGAGTCAGTAAAGCGAGAAGTTCCTTTACGTCTTTCCATTGTGAGCTTACCGCCTTCTTTGGTTTGGAAGGCCGGTCATCTCGCAAGAAACCGTGGAAGTCTGCTTCGGTATTATGGTCACCTGAGGTCTTTGTTCCATTTTCTCCTGACTGTGACGATAAGGTCATGTATCAGTTGAAGATTGGAAGTACCCTTAGTAAGAATCTACTGGACCTGATTATGGGTCCAAGTACGTTTTCTACCATATTGCCCAAGTATTATGACGATGGGCGACTGGGTCAGGTGGTTGAAGGGGGCGGACTTACGACTGAACTCTTATTGGGAGGCCTTACCTTACGACTGCTACAGATAGCTCTCAACACTATCTGGCTATCTCTCAAGAGTGAAACTCAATCCCCTCACTACTTGCCTGTGAACCAGAGCTAATGATTGTAGATCCTCTACCGTAGTCGAATTCACACCAACTGACTCTAGACAAAGATAAGATAACGATTTGGCGATTTTCATCCATATATGACTTGACTCTATCAATTCCGGAACCCTCCCAAAAGAAAGAGATTACACTTGAGCTATTCTCGTTCTAACGACAGAAGCTGATTCAAGCATTCGTTCCGAGTCGCCAAGAGACAGAAGAGCTTATTTCAAGCATTCCCCTTGAGGCTCTGACAAGACCTTAATCATTTAACTGGGTATGAGAACTCCTCCCTTATAGTATAGTAGAAATTCTTCCAAGAACGGATTCTTCAACATGTTGTTGATTTGATAAGATCTGCTGCTGATTTCAATAGCCAAGTCATTCCAGCAGGCGAGAACAGAAGCTATTTTGAAGCAGAAGGGAATCTGGACTGAGCATTTATGCATTACTTATCTTACGCTTCTTGTTGGATGATTTGAAAACAACCAAATGAAAAGTCTTTCTTCACAGACGAGGCTACGAAGTAGATTCCATATGAACCTGTAGTTTGAACCTTGTTGCTAATGAGAAGGGAATTTGGCTCCTTTTCTAACACAGGACAGGATACGGCCTAACACTGGGATGGATTAGCCTCTTTCTTCTAAGCTCATTGCGGGGTGAGGGTTCGGGTCGAAGGATGTTGCTCCAGTTGCTAATGTATCCGCTATGTTCCCTTACAAGTAGTAGGCAGAGAGTACGAAAGTTCAACCAGATTGCCACATATAACTACACATATAATTGGACAAGTTCTCACAGGAGTGCAATTGATGAACTAAAATGAAAAGGAAAGCCCAAATCCACGTATCCCAGTTGACAGCAAAGTCCCATGCCTTTGTGGCCCCTTTGATGACTTCTTTGGCTAAAGTTTGGTAAAGGGAAAAGCAAGCGATAAAGTGCCTCGCCGAATCTAATCTACTGTGCTGCGCCGCATCGACAGTTACGAAAGCGCTCGTAACTCCTATCTATGGAATGCCAATTCATCTCCTAAGGAGAGTAAAGGTCTACCTTTCTATCAACAAAACCAGCGAAATCGAGGGACTTCCATTGACAAAGGTCACCAGAAGAGTTGATAGGACCTGATTTCATCTGTCCAATTAGTGGTATCTCCAATCAAAAGCCCGATAACGCCCTAAGTCAAGGCTCTACCTTCTGACTGGCTGTTCTCCCCAAACAAGAAGTGGGAAACGGCTTCTAATGGCACAGCTAACAGTTTGATCTCTTCCGACGACAAAAGTGATCAATTGTTGGGCTTTTCGGGGTGCTCTTATTAGGCAAAGAGGTCGGATAGCGAAAATAGCGGGGAAATGCAAAGATCTCACTGAAGTATGGCTAGGCAGCAGCAAGGAAGGTCTCTCTCGCATCTACACTTTCGAAGCTCGTGCATAAGAGCTTGAAGTGATTCCATTTCTTTGTTTCGAAGCACCACTTGGTTCTAAAGGAAGGTCCCAGTCTAATCTTATCCTTTCTTTTAAAGAGTTGGTGAATCCATTTTTCGGAAAAGGGCTATAGGATGGGGTCCTCTAAGACAAAATTAGCCTCGCTGTATTGTCCTTATTCTGCCTTATATCACACCCTATCCACCCGTGATGGGGTCTACCGGGAGTGGAAATAGAGCTCCAACCCAACTACTATTGGTATTGGTAGACGAGGGAAAAAGACTTCCTTCACGACTGGACAAAGCAATCCAAGCAAAGAAGAGCCACCGGCTGTAGAAAGAGAGGAGAGTGATTTGCCACTTTCTGGAAAGGATCCGAACAAATAAATGGAATTCGTCTACCATTTCATTTACCACCTTGATGTTGGAGATGATCTTTGAGTGAGGAAGAGTGGTCCTTTTCTTTGAGGTCTTGGACCATGCGCCTATCGTGACGTGAAGGGTTTTTCCTTAAGGTGGTTCAATATCTTCTCTTATCCCGTAGAGCAGTCTCCTAGTCTATTCGTTATGTCCGCCTCTCTATCATTTAGTTGCAGATGAAAGTGGAAGGCTTTTCAGTCTTTTCCATTTTTTGTTTTAGCTGTTCTTCTCGCAGCAAGAAAAGCGAGTGAACTGACTTCCGTTCTGGCTTGGCTTTCATGCCGTTGGCGAATCTTCCTCTTTTTCGATTTAGATAATTGTTTTTTCGACTGTACTGGATCTCGGGGAAAAGAACTTCGTTGGTCAATGAAAAACTGACTTGATTTGACCCGTTAGATTAGACTCTTCTTGAAAGACGGTTCGGTCAACGTTGAGGACAACAAACTCCTCGAAGACATGATCTTCCGCAGCAGGAGCGGTATCTAAACTGACTGAAGGGCTTTTGCCCAGTCCCGTGACATCTAAGTTGACTGGTCGGAATTCACTGCTCGAAAGCAGAGAATAGATTAGACTAGCGGATCGCTTTCTTTAGGTTGAGTTGACAGCTTCGCTAGAGATTCTTTTTTTAGGGCTGCTAGAATGCGGTTTGCGGTTTATGTCACCTTACACCAATCAAAGGAAAGGAGGTGATTAGCTTGAAAAAGATGCCTTTTCGGGTTCAGGGATGAGGAATGAAAGGGAGAAGAGGAGCCGTCAACACAGTTTAGGGAAAGGGCTTTGATCAAGAGCCTTTCTTCTTTCTCAAAGTCTGTTAGAGATGGAAAGAAGGATTGAGAACAGCTGCTAAGAAAGCAAGGAAGAAAGTAAGTCTCTTCTTTCTGATAGGAGTTCGCACCTTAGCTTCTATCTATCCTCAGGGAAGGAACTAGCCCTACCTATTAATGGCAAGGAGTGAACCCGCCTGACCAAGAGCAGAAGGACTTGTCATAGTGGATAAGGACTGCTTGATGAGAGGAGCTATCACCGGATCTTTATCGATTCATAGTCCCGCTACTAGCTACTAGACTGAAAACAAGAACTTGACTTCCATACTAAAGGCGATAGAGGAGAAAGGGAAGGAAGAGAAAGAGTCCCGTGCATCGTCTTGAGACAGCTTAGGCGACCAGTCAATTAGACAGGGAAATGAAAAAGCAAGGGCAGCCAGCTAGATCAGATGAATAGTCCCGAGATGAGTGATCGCCCGCGCTTTCAACCGTAGGAGTAGGAAATTCTCTTAGTTGAGCTTTTGTATAACGAGACAAGCAGTTCCCAGCCTGTATTTAGATTAGATAGTGGCAGATAGTTGAAGGAAACCTTCTCTAATCGGGAAATCCCTCTGAAAGCCTTCTTTCCAGCGGAGAGCAAAGCAAGCAAGTCCATCTTTTCGGGTCTTTGGGCAAGGCCCCACCCAAGGAACTGAGAGCATGAACTCCCCAACATCGGGAAAGAAGCATAAAGGGAAATAAAGTAACAAAGTCGCTTGCCCCAGAGGAGCCTAAAGCGATTCGACTAGTTGAGTTGGAAAGGGGCGGATCGCAACTCAATTGCTTGTGAAATTGAAGAGCGTAAAGCAACTTGGCCGAGAGGGTAAGGAACGAAGTAACCGAAGGTGCAGTGTTCATCGGCTCCTCCCCCTATGGGGGAGTGGCTTTCAGCTCCTTCACTTCATGCCTTTGATAGAACGGAGATGAGAATTAGGCTGCTCGTCTGCTAGCGGAGTTAGTGAACTCTTTCTTGAGGAGCGGGTTCTATCCCCCGAGTCATGGGTTAAAGCATATACAAGGCAAAGGCCCCCAATAGTTATCTTTCATACCAGGAAAGACCAGATTAAAATCACGCCAGAAGAAAGCACTACTGACTGATCAGGAAGGGCCTTTGAGGAATTCCTTTGTTGGGACGTTGTCATCTCCTCGTTTGACTTCTTTGACTGCTCCTGCTACTCCAAAATGGGCTGAGACTCTGAAAGCGTCCTTAAGATTCAAACTTCCCTCTCTTCAAAGGAGCCGCAACTATTGCATTAGCTGGGGCTGCTGTCGCTGATATTTGTTGCTCTAGAAAAGCACGAGATGAAGCTTTTTCCAAGTCTTGGAAGCAAGCCTTACTATATAATTGGTAGTTACCACCAGAAAAGCCCCTTTCACCATCCGTTTACATTGCTGTCAAACTCTTTTTCTAGTGAATGGCCCCCCGACTACAGCACTTTTCCAATCGCTCTGTCCGCTCAATCTCAACACCCTTACTATGTCCAATCATAATCGTGCTCTTCTCCTTTGCTCCAGTGCGCTATCGACGCGCCGATGCTTAAGCGGATATCTCATTTCTTCTATCATGATCTTTCTAATTGGATGCCGGAGCTTCTATCTTTAATAAATCCTCTTTTTCAGCCAGCCCCATTAGCAGTGATCTTTATTTGAGGTTCGAAGACGCGTCATAGTTGCGATCATGAATCGAAGCAGATCGAAAGATGAAGCTGTCGCTCTCTGACCCACGGGTCTGACTTAGTACTGATTTCTCTACGGTCGGCTCGGACAGAACCGCGCAACGAGTCCAATTCTTCCACGACCTGTCCGCTTTGCAAACAAGTTCTTCCAATTGCCATTCATTAGTCCGGTTGAAAAGACCCAGGCAAGAAGTCGAATGAAGACGGGATGAACTCAAGGAAAGGAAATAAGTACTCCATCGCCATTGTTTTCTCGATGTTCTTGTCTTCTCTTTGAGATGGGGAGATAGAGTTTTTAGTTCGACCTACAGGGTGGAATAGTTTTCTCAACTTCTAAGACCCTCGAGTGCGCCGGGAGAATGTCCCAAAAAGAGTCCAAATCCTTTTCTTTCGTATAACATGAAATGACTGGAGGGTGTGGGCTCGCCCCAGTCAGCGACACAGAAATGGTTGAATCAGAGTTCTTGAGATTGGATTGGTACCATGTATGTCTTTCCCTTCTGGCTATCAGCGGTAGACCTCCTCGCCCTATCACATGCCAATGAAAAAGAACCTAAACCAAGGTGCTATATTACGGAACTTATCATAGGGATTGTGTGCCAAGAGTGGGACATTTCTCTTATCTTAATAGTACTCAACTAGAGATCTGCTTTCGGTTCTTCCTTTTCTAACCTGAGAGACCCGCTACTCCGTTTTTTCCATTCGCTACTTTTTGTAATTCATTATTGCTTCAATTGGTGGAAATGGATCCTATCTATTTAGCGTGGTTCTTCTCTAAAGGGGGCGAAAAAAATCATTCTTCTTCTTCTATCTTTCTTTGTCTCCTCGGTTCCTGGGTGAGTAGAAAGGGGTCGATGAAAGGCCATTCTATCTACGAGTCTATCGGAGAGCCAGTCGTTACGGATTCATAGCGAAGCCCTTGAATCTTTCTATCCGGCTAGAGAGTTGGATAGATGTTTTGGCTTTTTCCTTTCTGGGTTCCTAGCCCAAAGGTTCTAGGGTTCGAGAGTGAATTCTGACTATAATGGAAGGGAAGAAGGTAATAAAATCAGTAGAATAGAATGCTGCTTTCCGTACTATCGCTTGTTCACATGAAAGCATGAGTTCGTTCAGAGTCGGCAAGGGGAATCAGAGAAAGGGCAGTTTAGTCAACAATCATGACCATGGGAACATTTGTTCGCTTTCTAGGCACCCCCGGATCTACTAGTCATCGCCTTTGAGCTGGGAAATGACCTTCCGTAGGCTATTCCTGATTCAGCAAAGGAAAGAGGATCGGTTAAACTACACGAGGCAGGGAAAGAACAATGTAAGATTTCGAAGCAAGCGGGACAGAAGAAATGACTATTGATAGGTTAGGTGTTAACCTTCCCCCTTCTATGAGACTGATTACTTCGTCCAAAACGAAAGAGAGGAGGGCTGCTGCTAATCGAGAAGGGAACGGTTAGCACGTCTCTAAGGATAAGGGGTACAGGCAAGGGATCTACTAGCAGAAGTCAAC